TATTGTGAAACAAAAAACAATGAGATTATGGAAGTAAATATTCTCGCATTTATAGCTACTGCACTCTTTATTCTAGTTCCTACTGCTTTTTTACTTATCATCTATGTAAAAACAGTCAGTCAAAATGATTAATTTCACTGAAACTTGAATTATTAGTTCTTATCAATGATTGAAGAAATGAAAGAAAGGGATTCAAACTCCAAGTCTTAAATGAAATGATCGGGGGTGGAATCAGAAGTATCTGAGTATGTAGTTCTTTACTACATACTCAGATACTATTCTATAGTTGTATAGTATTTTTTAGTTAAAGTTGTATACAGTTATTTTATATATATATATATATATATATATAGATCGCAATATGCATGTCATATATTAGATGTACCTCTATCTAAATAAAATAGCATTCCATTTTCTCTTCTTCAATAGATCAATTTGTATGGATTTCGATTAATCCAAAGAAAATAATCGAAGACCAACTCTTCTATTCTAATTCCTAGGTTTCTTTTAATTTTCTATAGGATATATGGATCCCGAGATCCATCGAAAGAATCGATAGAAGAATAGTATGTCCATATACTATAAAAAAAAAATCGAATTAGGGATTGATTTTTCTCATTGTAATATCCATTATTCTGTTAAGAAGTGGTCCATTAAAATAGAATATTTAGGAAGAATTCAGTTGGAAAAAAATTTCCCATTATGTTATGTGTAGATTTGAATCTGGAAATATAACTATGATAATCATTCATTCTTTAATCGAATGATTATTATTCATTATTGTATTTTCTTGTTCATTATTGTATTCCAGTATAATTTTGAAAGAGAGACGTTTTTTTAAGGTTTCGCAAAACGATCAATTAAAGAATTAATACAATTTGATTACCAAATTGATTACTCAATCAGTACTACCCCTAGAGTCCACTCCTTCCCCATACTACAAGTGAAAGGGAAAAGGAAAAGACCACCATTAAAGCAGCCCAAGCGAGACTTACTATATCCATGTTGAATTATGCCCCCTATCTCTATGAAGGAATTATTCCATTATTGATCAATAATCATAGTGGAATTAATGGCGCATAGTCAAAAAGGATTCTGACTTAAGGCTATTAATCCAATGAATCCACCCATAACAAGCAAGATAGATAACTATCTATCAGATAGTTCCATTTCCTCTTTGATCTAAACCCTTATTGTCTGTGAAAGAATCGGGAGACGGCACCACTATCTTGCAAAGCAAAGGCAAAGAACATTTTTTCTTCAACTTGAGTTTTTACTATATATACTATATATATTATATATATATATTTTACTGTACTATATAAGATAAGAATAGTAAGAATAAAAGAAAAACTATACTATATAAATAAAAATAAATAAGAATAAAAGAAAAGTCGAACAGCCCCATTCTGTTTGAATGTCTGAACACTCAGAGCTTTTAGTGAGCCTGGATATAAAGTATTTTCAGTCCTTTCCACAACTCCTAAATGTATTTCCCATTAGATTAGCCTATCTAATCTAATTCCAGATAGAATCAACACTACCTTAGTATAGGTAGTGTAAGATAATTAGGAAGTTTTGATAGTCTTTCGTATAATGCTTTCTCCTAGAAGAAAAAAGGGAAGTCCTTTAGTTTAGGAACCTTTATAGGATTTTCAACGTATTACTTTGATAGTTCTGAATCCCAAAATTGACTCTCACTATTTATTTGTTTGATTCCATTTTTTTTTATCAAAAAAATGACTTGAAACAATCATTAATAAGCGGAAGTTGTTTCAACCCTATTGGTTGGTATCATTTTGGGCCACGCACAGAATCCCTCAAAAATTGACAGTTTTTTAGAGAATCTATGTATTCTAAAAATCAAGTATCAACAGGCCTAGCCTAGTCCCTTGTTCCTGCTTCTGCGGGTCAAGAATTTGTCGAACAATTAACAGGATAAGAAATTCCAAGTCTTTTGTTGATTAGGCGACACCCAGATTTGAACTGGGGATAAAGGATTTGCAGTCCCCCGCCTTACCACTTGGCCATGCCGCCAAATCTGATCCAAAATGGATAAAAATATTATCTATATTCTATTCTATATTATTAAATTGTATTATTCAATTCTTTTGGAAATTACTGAGAACCCCCCACCCCTTTTTTTTATTTGGATTTTGAATCCCATTATACTTATTCCTTTTCCTTTCCAAAAATGAATTCAAAAAATGAATCTCTATTCTTTATTGAATTGAATCCCGTTTAGATTATTCTCTTCGATTGATTGTATCTCAAAACACACATACCACTAAAAAACTTCCTTTCTTTCTATTGAAAAAAAAAGAAAAATGGATTTCCGGCCACAGACTGAAAAATTCAGGACAAACTGTGTTTCCTTAATTGTATAAGAAAAACAAATCGATTTACGACTAATCAGTATAAATTACTTTGAATAATAGATCGTTTTCAATTTCTATTATAACAATATATATGTGTATATGTAAACCCCAGAACAGAAATT